GTAGTCGGAATCGATTGAGAATAGTTCTCCCCCCCCCCAACAATAATTGAATGACGAGGAGCCGTATGAGATGGGAATCTCACGTACGGTTTTGTATAGCGACGTTATAGCTGTCGACTATTTCACAACTACACCGAAAAAACCCAACTCTGCCCTACGTAAAGTCGCCAGGGTTCGATTAACCTCCAAATTTGAGGTAACGGCTTACATACCAGGTATTGGCCACAATTTGCAGGAACATTCGGTGGTCCTCGTAAGAGGCGGAAGGGTCAAAGACCTACCCGGCGTCAGGTATCACATCGTTAGAGGAGCCTTAGATGCTGTAGGAGTGAAAGATCGTAAAAAAGGGCGTTCCAGTGCGTCGCAGAGCATTGTCGCAACTCGTATCATCGCAACGATTCCGTATCAGTTGTTCTGATATGTTAAATGTGTAGCCGACCCAACATTGCCAGGGGACCGAAGCCTGCTACTGCAAAGATTGACTATTGCCCGTCTATTTGTGTGAAACAACTTGGTGTCTAAGGTGTTTTACTTCAGTAGGTTAAATTGAGTTTTACCCGGACTCCCACCTGAGAAAAAAAGTCTTTTCCTTCCGGAACAGGTTCGGGTTAAGACTACGGATATTCGATGGAGACTTTGCCTACATCTACCGATTGGATCGGGAAACCTACGGACATTACTGGTGAGATAACTGAATTGCAAGATTTTTCCTTTCCATGCCTATTTCTTCTTCCTCCGCGGAAGAGAGGGAGACGGATGCTCGATGTGCAATGAGTAAATATGATTTACGTGATGAAAGAAAAAAAATTGGTTGGAAACCGTAGTTATTACCCAATCATATGGAAAGCTGTATTCGACGAAAGTCGCACGTGCAGTTTGGAGGGAGATCCCCCACTAACCGGTGGATCCACTCTACAATATGGAGTGAAGAAGCCAAAATAGTAGCTTAAAACACCGCGGAGAGAGGAGAGACAAGAAAAAAAAAAATTGGTTGAAGTCTGACGTAGTTGTAAACTTGTGGTACATCGGAGCAGTGTAGCGAACGAAATTAAAAATATCGAATCGGATCCAATTTATCGCAATCGATTGGCAAACATGCTAGTTGATCGTATCCTAAGAAACGGCAAAAAATCACTAGCTTATCAGATTTTTTATCAGGCTATGAAGCGGATTAGATAAAAGACAAATAGGAACCCACTGTCTGTTCTGCGACAGGCAGTGCGTGGGGTAACTCCCGATGTAGTCACAGAAACCAAACGTGTGGGTGGATCAACTTATCGAGTTCCCGTTGAAGTAGTACCTGCAAAAGGAAAAGCTTCGGCCATCCGGTGGTCATTGATCGCGTGTCGAAAACGCTCAGGTCGAAGTATGGCTTTAAGATCGAGTGATGAATTGATGGATGCCGCCAGAAATTCTGGGAGTGCCATACGGAAGAAGGAGGAGACTCATAAAGTTGCGGAAGCTAACAAAGCTTTTGCCCACTTCCGCTAGTTCTGCTTAGATGAGATTAGTTCCAATCCACAATCTTTTCGTTGTGGATTGGAATCGGGGCGCAAGTATCGGGGAATCGAGAAACACTACGCAGAGATGGCTGAATGAGGGGTTGACGACTACTTCCTCCTCAGTTCGTCAATTTCCTCCTTAGTTCGTCAATTATTCCAATATTTACAATACGTTGGCCGATGGGAAGCTGCGGAGTGCTTCGTCCATGAAAAGGCTTGACGCAGAATTAGTTTCTTAGAGACCAAAATTGATTAGGGGCGTGCATCACCTAGGAAAGAAATTTCATTTCTCCCCTCCCCTTGTTTTAGGGAATCCAGGTTGTAAAATAAGTGACAATAAATTTTGAGATACGAGGAAAAAGCCTCTGTATCCAAGAATTCTAGAGACTCAATCAATTTTGGTTGACATGGATAGGTTTTTGTGATATGCTACATAGTAACAGGCTTACTAGCCTGGGGAATCACTAATTCCTTTTCAAAAACCAAAAATTCCCATGACCGCAACTTTAGAACGACGCGAAAGCGCAAGCCTATGGGGTCGCTTCTGCGACTGGATCACCAGCACCGAAAACCGTCTCTACATCGGATGGTTCGGTGTTTTGATGATTCCCACCCTACTAACCGCAACCTCTGTATTCATCATTGCCTTTGTCGCAGCTCCTCCCGTAGATATTGACGGTATTCGCGAGCCCGTTTCTGGTTCTCTGCTATACGGTAACAACATTATCTCTGGCGCTATCATCCCTACTTCTGCAGCTATTGGGTTACACTTCTACCCAATCTGGGAAGCAGCTTCCGTCGATGAATGGCTTTACAATGGTGGTCCCTACGAACTGATTGTTCTTCACTTCCTACTTGGTGTAGCTTGCTACATGGGTCGCGAATGGGAACTAAGCTTCCGTTTAGGTATGCGTCCTTGGATTGCTGTCGCTTATTCAGCTCCAGTCGCAGCTGCTGCCGCCGTCTTCCTGATCTACCCAATTGGTCAAGGAAGTTTCTCTGACGGTATGCCTCTAGGCATTTCTGGTACTTTCAACTTCATGATCGTATTCCAGGCTGAGCACAACATCCTTATGCATCCTTTCCACATGTTGGGTGTAGCTGGCGTATTCGGCGGCTCTCTATTCAGTGCTATGCATGGTTCTTTGGTAACTTCTAGTTTGATTAGAGAAACTACTGAGAATGAGTCTGCCAATGCAGGTTATAAGTTTGGTCAAGAAGAAGAAACTTACAACATCGTAGCTGCTCACGGCTACTTTGGTCGTCTGATCTTCCAATATGCTAGCTTCAACAATTCTCGTTCTCTACACTTCTTCCTAGCTGCTTGGCCCGTGGTAGGTATCTGGTTCACGGCCTTAGGCATCAGCACTATGGCATTCAACTTGAATGGTTTTAACTTCAACCAATCCGTGGTTGACAGCCAAGGTCGCGTTATAAACACCTGGGCTGACATCATAAACCGTGCCAACCTAGGTATGGAAGTCATGCATGAACGTAACGCTCATAACTTCCCCCTAGACTTAGCCTCTGTCGAAGCCCCTTCTATAAACGGATAATATCCGTCTGGTTACGCAGCACAACTGGATACCAAACCCTTCAACTTCAGAAGATATAGTTTGGTATCCAGTGAAAAGAGAAGGTCCGTACGGTGGAGCAAAAAGGGGAGAGGATAACGGACTGTCACAATCTCACGGTCATCAGTTTCCCATCTCGAATTGGGAAGAACGAAGAATTGGAATATCCTTCCGGGATTTGCTAATTGAGAAGAGTTACTAATTTGATTCGCTGAATTCTTGTAACCTTTCAATCTTTTGGGTAGAAGGAGTTGGGAGTACATTCCTCATTTTGCAGATTCTATGTTGTCTTGTTAGATACATGCAGTTAATATGGATGTGTATCAATCAAATAAGCTCTCTAGCTTAACGGATGGATCTCGTTCACATTCGGGGAGCCCCTTAACGAGGAAAAGCAAGTGGCAAAAGGGGCGGACGTAGCCAAGTGGATCAAGGCAATGGATTGTGGATCCATCACGCGCGGGTTCAATCCCCGTCGTTCGCCCATCTGAGTAATTCAATACTACCGCTCCGCCCGCTTGAGGCAGGGAGAATGAGTTGGGTGGGATATATGCGGGTCTCTTCGACAATAACATTTGAGAATTCCCAATTTCATTCCAGCTTCGGATGCAACTCTTTACGGAAATAACCAGACTCGTCTGATAGATTTCCTCCATCCCATCTTGAAATTTTCGAAATTCTCAGTATAATAAATATGGGAAATAGGTAGATAAGTAGTCTCAGAACTAATATGGGGAAGAAGCTATGGTAAAAGAGGTGGTAGAAAAAGGAAGAGGAGTAAGGGGCCGAGATCATTCATCTAAAGTTTGGGACTTCTTAGAAGTCGATGCATTAAACTACTTCTCCGAATCATTGAAAAACCACTATCTCGAAGAACTTGTAGTTAGTCCAGCTTACACTGCTGAACCTTTTATCAGATTATCTGACTTGTGATTTTTAAGTTCACTGTTTCTACGTAATCTGCGTCATTCAATAATGAAGGGTAGTGGCGTCACCCTGGAAATGCTGATGTTGCTGGCGATACCAATTTTTATGCATTGCCTGAGTTACAAAAATTCGATTGATAGAAGTTTTGTATTAACAAAAGTCATTGATGGAGGTGAGGGGATAAGAAAGAAACAGACGGAAAATTATGGCAATTTCTCCTACGATTGCTTTCTCCAATTCAATAGATTTTTCTCCGTCGGAAGAGATGGGAAGAGAGAAATACCGGAGCCCTACTACTTAGGTTCAAACAAAGATATTTCAATTTCTGCAGGTTCCTCAAAGGAGGAAAAAGAAATTTGTTATGATGTCACGATTCCCTTGCCTTCCGGTAGTTGGAAGGCACGCATAATGAGGAGGAGGGATTTCCTACTATTTGGCGGGGATAGATTCAAGGGGAAAACTGAAGGGATTCAAGTGGTTCGTGGGGGTAGATATCTGCAAAATTTAGTTAGGTTTTTCAAATTCTATAAAAAATTGGTAGTTTACAAAAACGGAAGTGACTGCCACCAAAACACTTTCGATTTGTCGCTTCTCCGGGAAATCTTTGACAAGCAAGATCTGGGTCGGTTACAAGCAATACGGTTGGGAAACAATTCATTAAGCCCCGTAGTATTGTACCCCTTTGACAAAGTGCCATCTGAATCCGCAGATTCAGCCGATCACCGGAGGGACGGATCGGCATTTCCCTCTGAGCAAGAAGTCTTTTCCAACTTGTATTCGTTTACGTCTCGTGAAAAAACGATGTTGTTTTGGAACTCTATATCTGGATTAAATTATGGAGAAGATGAGGGAGGCTTTCCTGTTCTACACGCTTATTCACAAGTTAGAAATCAATTAATAAACCGACTCACCGGCTTCCTTTCGAGAATTAGGAAATCAAATTTTCTTCTTGGTGGGAAAATAGTTATTGACGTCAGTAATAGGATCAACTCCGAGAGAGTCTTTTTTCCATCGGGAATGAGGAGAAATAGGCCGTTTACCAAAATCTCTGGCAAGAAACTTAGGTTAGCAAGTGACGGATACTTCGACTTCGTTGAGATTTTTCCAAACTATTTTAAAGCATCCTTAGAGATACCTGAGGAAACAACTAATCGAAATGGAAATACTAATTTTCTAGACGAATTGGAAGGAGGGGGGAACCTAGATTCAATTTATTCTCTAGTTAGATTATATGGGCGAAATAGAATCATACCTCTCTACTCAACATACATATTTCTTCTCCACGATTATTTTTGCGCGTTATCCACTGAATATTTCTTCCGAATCAAATATTGGTTGGATGGCTGGACGGGTGGCGGAGGATACACCAGTTTAACGGGAATTGCAGCTGAAGAAACGGTATTCAAGTGGAAGGATTACGTAGAGCGTCTATCGAACGAATATGTTACCTCCCAAATTGGGAGGTGTAGGAATGTTCAATCAAATATGCATAGATGGCTCGATGCAACACGGAATTTGTCTCTTTCGCCTGTTGGGAAATTTTTGGGAGAAGCAATGAAGTACGACTTGGCAGAATTAATCTGCCGTGTGTCAATAGTGGGAAACGAGTTGCTAAATAAAACTAGTGTCAGTCTCCGTAGTACCAATAAACATACCAAGAAATATTTTCACCGATTTCTCGACGTGTTATTTCTTTCCGAAATGATTGTTGCCGAGGCTACTCGCCAGAAAACTCTGATAGATACCGTTGATTACTGCATCGAAAAATTGGACGACATAGATTTTGAAAAATTGAACAAAATGGATCGTATTGAGCTTGATTTTTTCTCAAATTTATTCGATGGTTACATTGACGAACAGATACTTCTTTTCAAAACAATTCTTGAAGAAAGAAAAAGTTTCTTAGTCGAGTCTAGACTGTTAACAAGTGAAAAATCGGTAGGCTCCTCAACTGCGCTAAAACCTGCGTTGAATTTCACCTCTCTCGGGTTGTCTTGCATCGAAGCTATCCGAGCAGGATTCTCGGGTGAGGCTCTTTCTATTATGGGAAGACAAAATTGGAATCTGTTTGTGTGTGATTTAAGTCGTGGGGGGAATTCAATTCGGAATATTGGTGAGAGTCTTCCAAAAAAGATTTCCGATCAAATGGATGAAATAAACGACTCACCTATACGTAGCCGTGCTGGAAACAACTTCATCCGGAGAATCAAAAGGGGTTTCTTCGTCGGGAACTGTAGCAATAGTTATCTCGACGTGTTAGAAAATTTTTCTGTGAGCTCCGACCAGAAAGCCGTCTCCTCATCTGATATCATCTCACTTATTCACCTCCAATTGTCAGATTTGTTATCATCCAATTTCTCGAAACAAACGGCAGGGGAGGTAGCTGGTCACTTACTCACACCAATTCAACTTATTTTGCCTAACATGCATGAATCTGCGACCGTAGTAACTCATTTAGATGGACTTCCCAATTCTATTTCGGATCTGAATGGGTTACTGGCAAGTTTGAGCTCATCCCCCTGTGAAGCGACAGACTCGTTCCTATCTTCGTGTAGTAACGATGGAGTTTCTTTGGAGGAAGCGTCGGTAAACTCCGACTCGTGGTCGGATCATGAGCGAACCCAACCTCGTCGGAATCTGCTGGTATTAGATCGAGTCAATTCGGAGAAGTTTTTTGAAGATGGATTAGACTTGATAAATGGTTCCCCCAGAACTCGAGTCTATCGAAACGGCTTGTCTATTGAGTATTTCTGGGAACCGGAAGAATTGGATACACCTTATTGGTCGCTAAGATTTTTATTATGCGATGATGTAACATCGATATTTGTAGCGGGATCAATCGGGGAGGACGTTCCCCGCGAAGATGCGGGGTTTGCAGATTCATCTGCCCGGGAAGAAGCTACTCGCCCGTCCCATTTCATCAATTTCAATGAATTATCAGAAGATTTGAACAGATATAAGATCTCTTGGATCTTCTGGAGAGACAGTATCGGCAAAAAATGGAGCTTATTGGGAAATTATATACCCCTGTTTTTTACCCCCACCTGGTGGAGATACTTCTGCGATTTAATTACAGAAACATATCCAGAAATAGTACTTAAGATAAGTTACGACTCAAATCATGATCTTCCTAGAATTTCTGAAGGAATTGCTAGGGATTTAGTACGTAGCGCGAAGGGCTATTTACTCCGAAGCCTGCGAAGGCTAGGATTAAGATTCGGAAACAATTCTATTAATACTCTATCATCCGAGACAGATCTTCTCATTCTCAAAAAAATTCCTGATGAAGCGGAGATGTTGCATCCGGGGGAATGGTCGGTATCTCAATTTTCCAATAGGCCTATCTCCTATTGCTGCATCCTCTCAATATTACTCGTTCTCGTGTCATTGAAACATCCTTTGTCTGCCGTTTCGGGTTCCAATTCCTTTCATTTGTGGAAACGTTTTGCTACTATTGAATATTTAACAGACCCAATGCGTGGATCCTATTTGAGAAAGGTAATGTATTCCCCCCCGACAAGCTAAATGTTAACGAGAGATCTACTAATTCATTCTCTGAATAGATTCTTGAATTGTGTAAGTAATATAATTTTTTTCCTTTTCATGAAAAATGAAATTGATTCATGGATATTTCGTAGAGAAAGTTCTGATATTTTAGATAATAATAAAGAACTACTGACTCAACATTTGGTAACGATTAAGATTCTCTACAGGTATGCATCGAAATCGAAATCCAATTCTGATTTCTTGAGCAATAAGATTTTTCATGAACCTTACCCACAAGAGAGATCCAACGCTTTGGCATACTTACTTCAATTCTGGCAAAATGATCTATTGGGTCACAAGATTCGTAAGTTGGATCCTGCGGAGAAGTGGGCTTTTTCCGCCCTTGGGAGAGATATTCTATTTTCGGCAACAACAAGGCGAAGAGACAGCCTACTAAATATGCCATGTTGTGACATACCTATTTCACTCCAATCTGGATTATTACCATCCAAAGGAATTTTGCTAGTAGGACCTGTAGAAACTGGCCGATCCTCTATTATTAGAGATGTAGCATTCAAATCCTACTTTCCAGTGGTGAAACTACCACTCAAGAAGTTCATATACAACCGATCTTTCTTCAATAATGTACGTGGAAATTTCATCTCGAAAGAGAGCGTACACCGATTAAATATCGTCTTTGAAATAGCGAGAGAAATGTCTCCTTGTACATTATGGATTCAAGAGATTCATGAATTGAATGTTCGTCGTTCGTATAATAAGCTAGAAGCTGATCCCAAATTTCTACTTTGCCAAATATTGAAGAGTATTGGTCACAAGCTCGGCAACTCCGACATCCGCGAGAATGTCGTTATTGCCACGACTCACGTACCTGCGAGGATAGATCCAGCTTCAGTAGCTCCGAATCGGTTAAACTAATTAATAAATTTTCGGAAGTCCAATGGGCGTCAACGCCAGAAAGAATTATCAATTCTATTACGTATCAAAGGTTTCGAGGTAGGGGCCAATCCGCCTCTTCTTGAGAGTACTGTGTCTGGAACTGCAGGTTATAGTAAACGAGATTTACTTCTTCTCGCTAATGAGGCGTTATTGATAGGTACTTCCAAAGGGAGAAAGTTTGTATGTAGCAACACAATTGGATTAGCTTTGCATAGGCAACATTCGACTGTTAGTGATATGGGCAATGGGATAGAATCTAATTCTGAATGGAAAATCTCTTCCTACAAGATGGCGGAAGCCACTTTAAAGAATAGTTTGACAGATATTTCTCTCACAACTCTTCCATTAATTGGTCGTGACGAGTTAAAAATGCGATTTTATTACTTGTCTAACTGGTATGTGGAACCTTCAACAACCGAATCAACAATTGATGAATTCACTATGTTTTTGCATCTCCCAGAGCTACTAGCCAAATTAGTAGCTCGCGATTCGTTCCAAATGGATATGGGGAAAGAAGAAAATCTCATTGTTATCGACAAACTCGTAGAGAATGACTTAAACCTAGCTTGTGGCGTCCTAGAAAACCTCTCGAATAATTTCCCACGTCCAGAAATTTGTAGGGAAGAGAGTCGACGCAGTAATAGTTTTCCTCCCCCCCTTCCTATTGGAAAACCCAAGTATTGCTCAGGTGTAACCTCTCCAAGTCGCTCTTCCAAATCTCTGAGAAGAGGGAGACTTAGTAGTCTAACCGATTTCGAGATGCAACAGTCACCCGAATTAAAAAACTCGGCGGCAGAGATATCCCGTGAGATTACTTGGTCCCGCAAGGCTTGGCGTCTCCGTTTCCTGCGAAGCGGGACTTACGAATTGATGGGGGTATTATCCGAACCCAACCATTTGTATAACTTAATTCTTCTTTACTACAATCAAAATTACATACCCCAACAAGATTTTGAATTCAGTAAGATTAGGGGAGAGAGAAGTAAGTGGCGCGAGAAAAGTGGGTATCTTTTCAGCTTCGAGAAATCTGTCACTAATGGAACAGATAATTCCATTAAAAGATTGGAAAACCGATTGGATAATATGTTGTTACGTGAACAATTTCTCGAATTGGGAATCTCTGGCGACTCATCTAATGAGTATGAAACACATTGTGATCGATTGAATGAAACGACTCGACTCTTCGGGGGGCGCTTCATCTGGGACCCCATGCTTCTGTTCCAGCCAGACCCTAACATTCCTTCCCCGCGCCGCAACTTGTTGTCGACGAAAGAACTGGCACGGAGGCTTCAAACCATTTACGGTATGAGAAGGCAGCGCCTTCAGAAGATGTCAAATAATAAAATTAAAGATTTCTTTCTCTATCGCGAAGATAATCCAAAATTGAAACCCGACTCATCTTTCAATCGGTGGAATAATCTTCCTCTGGATGAAGAGGAGCGAGATTCCGAATACGTCAGGGAAACCTCTTCCGTAGATATACATCTGCAATATCCGCAGACATTTACTCCCGTTCGTTTGGGTTGCTACGCGGTAGCGGAGGATTTCCCGGAACGATTTCTTCGGTTTAGGCTTTTGGTTCATAGAAACAAATGGCTGAGACGGAACCGTTCCCCATTTCGGGATTTTCTTATCTATAATATGTTGCTTGAAACTTATGAATATCTATTCAATTTGTTTCGGTTTGGTAAAGCATCACTGGATTGAACAATGAAACAATTCCTTCATGAAAGTTCGATGTCATGAAACAACTGTTGTTTCCTCACCTAGCTACTCCCCACTCCGTTTAGATCTCCAGCCACAAAATTGGAAGCCGAATCAGTAAGAGGAAGATCTCTATTTTCCTTTTACTGATATGAAAAATCCAATTAGAGCATTTCAAAAAAGTTGGAGACTAGTTACTATATGAATTAGGAGTCTCTCCACTAAGAGGTAGGATTGGAAGGAGTGATATAGGTTATTCCGCAGGAATTATGCGAACGAAGACAATTTTTTGTCTTGCCTATCAAGTTAATACGTATCCTCGAGAAAATCTTGGATTCCCGCCCCCCATCACCCTCCCCGAGTAGCTCCAAAGATCTCATTGAGGCGTCGAAATTTAATTGAATAATTAAACCACTTCAAATCAATCCGGTGTATCGAATGACTGGAATGAGCCAATTCAATTAGTCTGGGGGGGGGAGAACGTGCCAGTATTCCCGTTTCCATTCGTTGGTGTCGGGGCCTGAAGTAGGCGCGATAGTAAACCATTCAGTGGTTGGTGGGTCACGCAACTTGATTTGGCATATGTGTGAAATGTAGCTCTCCTATTAGTGGGAATTCTTGACGTAGATACGAATCTCCCCGGATAGGATTCGAACCTACGACCAATCGGTTAACAGCCGACCGCTCTACCGCTGAGCTACCGGGGAAAATGGTAGGGAATTCAGTCCCATACACACTTGCTTGAATACCTTTTTTCCGGAAGCCAATTCCACATCTGGAAGGAGCCAAGCTTTCTCTGCCATTGCAGAAACTTTGCGTACTCCCTAGCCCCCATTATAGGGGGGGGGCAGCGGCGATAGCAATCCCATTCGAATGGAGGGGCCCCCAAATCATGGGCGTGCGAGGGTAGTGGGGGGGGGGGTCAACCGGCCGAGACGAGGTCGAGATCAACCTGGCAAGCCCCTCCCATGATTCGTATTTATCAATCACCAATGAGTGGTTTCTATTCCCCCCTTCCGGGAGGCGTAGTAGAATAGTTGCAGGATTCTTCCTCCGCGTCACTTTGAGGACTAGAATTGGGGGAATGGGGGAAGCGGAAAGAAAAAATAGAAAGATGGGGAAGATGAAGAATAGTCAGGAGAAATGAACGCGAATTGGAGCTTCGTGAAACGAAAGTAGCAGTTTATGGAAAAGGCGGAATTGGAAAATCAACAACTAGCTGTAATATATCGATAGCTTTAGCCAGACGAGGAAGAAAAGTCTTACAAATCGGATGTGATCCAAAACATGATAGTACATTCACACCAACAGGATTTCTGATACCTACAATTATAGATACTTCACAAGTGAAAGATTACCATTATGAAGATGTATGGCCCGAAGATGTTATTTGTAGGGGTTATGGCGGGGTAGATTGCGTAGAAGCTGGAGGACCCCCCGCAGGAGCTGGATGCGGAGGGTACGTTGTGGGAGAAACGGTAAAACCTTCGAAGGAATTAAATGCTTTTTACGAATATGACATCATTTCATTCGATGTTCCGGGAGATGTTGCTTGTGGGGGATTTGCCGCTCCTTTAAATTATGCAGATTACCGCATCATTATAACGGATAATGGCTTCGACGCTTTATTTGCGGCAAACCGCATCGCCGCTTCGGTTAGAGAAAAATCACATACCCATCCCCTGCGACTGGCGGGTCTAGTTGGAAACCGAGCAGCTGGAAGGGATCTGATCGATAAATATGTAGAAGCTTGTCCCATGCCCGTACTAGAGGTATTGCCTTTGGTAGAAGATATTCGCGTATCGAGAGTAAAAGGAAAAACATTGTTTGAAATGGCTGAGTATCAACCGAATTTAAATTATGTTCGTGATTTTCATTTGAATATAGCGGATTAAATTCTATCCGAACCAGAAGGAGTTGTGCCAAGGGAAATCCCAGATAGAGAATTGTTTAGCTTACTCTCCGATTTTTACCTCAATTCTACCTTCAAAAGTGGGGCTGAATGTGGATATAACCAACAAGATGTTCCGCTTGACTTCACAATTGTCTGACGATGAAGGGGGTGAATCTTTGTGTGTATACATATATGGATTTACACCCACGCTTTTCTAATCTAAGGAAACACTTTCATGAAAACTCCGGAGACTCTTGCTTTCGAATGTGAAACCGGCAACTACCATACATTCTGTCCAATTAGTTGCGTAGCTTGGCTGTACCAAAAGATTGAAGATAGTTTTTTCCTGGTAGTGGGTACGAAAACTCGTGGTTATTTTTTGCAAAATGCTCTTGGAGTGACGATTTTTGCGGAACCTCGATACGCAATGGCGGAATTGGAAGAGGGAGACATTTCAGCTCAGTTAAATGATCAGAAGGAATTGGAAAAAATTTGCTTACAAATAAGAGACGATAGAAATCCCAGTGTTATCATTTGGATTGGCACTTGCACGACAGAAATAATAAAAATGGATTTGGAAGGTATAGCGCCGAAATTGGAAAAACAAATTGGAATACCTATAATAGTTGCACGAGCAAATGGATTGGATTATGCTTTCACCCAGGGGGAAGATACCGCATTAGCTGCTATGGCACATCGCTGTCCGGAATACAGACATTGCGCAATGAACACGAAGAGCCCGGCTAAAATTATGCATATTGAAAATCATAATCCTAATATATCCTCTTCTCAGGCAAGTAAATTGGCAAAATCCAATTTAGTGCTTTTTGGCTCTTTATCCTCCAGTGTAGCTTCGCAACTGAATTCGGAATTGAAACGTCAGTCAATTTCTGTTTCGGGTTGGTTACCTTCCCAGAGATACGAGGATTTACCCGGCTTAGGAGAGGGCGTCTATGTTTGCGGAGTCAATCCTTTTCTGAGTCGTACGGCAACAACGTTGATGCGCCGAAGGAAATGTAAGTTAGTTGGAGCACCTTTCCCAATTGGTCCGGATGGCACGCGCGCTTGGATTGAAAAAATTTGTTCGGTTTTCAATATAAAGCCACAGGGTCTAGAAGATAGAGAAAATCGTATATGGGAAAATATAAGAGATTATATCCGGATAATAAACGGTAAATCCGTATTTTTTATGGGAGATAATTTGTTGGAAATTTCTTTGGCAAGATTTTTAATTCGATGCGGAATGATTGTTTACGAAATAGGGATTCCCTATATGGATAGACGATACCAAGCCGCCGAGCTTTTGTTTCTGCAACAGACTTGCCGGAGGATGAAGACACCCCTACCACGGATCGTTGAAAAACCCGACAATTATGGACAGGTACAACGTATGCATGAACTTAAACCACATTTGGCTATTACGGGAATGGCACATGCCAATCCTTTGGAGGCTAGAAATATAGATACAAAATGGTCAGTCGAATTCACATTTGCACAAATTCACGGATTCGGGAACGTTCGAGACATTCTCGAACTAGTTACTCGTCCTTTGAGGCGTAGAGGTGTTATCACCCCAGGTTCTCGCGGCTTATCAAAACAAACGGCAGGAGATTGATTAAATCTTTCTTTAATTTTCTCATCTGAAGGTTATATAACAATTGCTAGCCAATCACTATGAAGAGATATTTAACTGCGTTTAGCCAATTCCTCAATCAAAAATTTTGTCAATTTCACGGTTTCAAAAATGATTAAGGAAGAAAAATTTTTCTTTTTATCAAAATGGATAAAAAGAAAAAGAGAAAATTGAGTGAGGTTCACAATGAATCTTTCAAAATCATCTTCAAAGTCACTTGAATAATATTGCATTTCCGCATATAATAATGATAATACTATGATAATACTATGATAATACTATGATAATACTATGATAATACTATGATAATACTATGATAATACTATGATAATACTATGATAATACTGTGGGGGCTGATGAAAAAGAAGCTAGAAATGGAGGAAGCGTTGCAAGGTGGAGTTTTAGGACAGATTTTAGTAGACAAGCGAGAAGTACGTAAGACTACAAACAAGTGAATCAAATTTTCTACATATCAAAAAAGCTGCAACGAATATAAATCTATTGTTGTCACTGCCTCGGCCGAAACTGATGAATCCCCAAATGCTACTTGGTTTATATTATGGGTTACTTACAACATTACCCGTGGGCCCTTCGCAAATTCTATGTGTGAGATCTTTTCTTTTGGGTGGGAATCTAAGTGGGCTAATTTCTATTAGTGGATCAGTATTGGCACAACTAATAACCATATCGTCGATCTACTGCTCGCCAATTTATCTATTACTGCTAAAGCCACATTTATTAACTGTTGTGGCAATACCGTATACACTCTTTTTTTGTCTGGTAATCAAAGATTTTCCAAATTATCAAATTTTGCGTCCCGTAACATCACTACGTGACTCACGAGTACCTAGATTATTTTTGACGAGTTTTTTGTTTCAAATTTTGAACCCAATTATATTACCAAATCCTGTGTTTACAAGACTGATTTATTTGTACTTCTTCAGGTATAGCACCGATACAGTCTTTATGGTGGCCAGCTTTATGGGTTGGTTGACTGGTCAGGCAGCATTTACTTTTTCTTCTAGACTACTTTTAAGTCGGGTGGAAAAGGATTCACCGATGTTTTATCTATTGGCAAAACGTTCTATATATGCAACTTTTAGTATTGTTTCCATATCATATGCTATGGCATATTTGGGTAGAGCTCCGGTATCTTTTTGGACTAAAAAGTTCATGAATGAATCTCATGATAGAGAAGTAAGTTTTTGGGAAATTGCTGAATATTCGGATCTTTTGTGGTGGTTTTTTAAACCGTGGCCTACGTCTTTCTCTGATCCCTCTAGAGCAAATCGGGGTAATCGATTTGTCAAAAATTGTCGATCCGACATCAATGGCAGTTTCTACAAGGGGAGAACATCCACATACTTTTTCGAGAAATGTTTAACTGATGGGAAAGAAAGGTTGTCTTTTTTAGCGTTGCCCAGTTTGTCAATTTTTGGAAAGAAAATGTATCAACCGATGACAAAGTCCCGTAGAGCTTTTGGAACTCGTTTGCCGTATCGGAATTGGGTTTCAAAAAAATTGGAGAGAAAAAAATTCTTTGAGAAAGAATTAACGGATCGAGTCAAGTTGTTAGATACTGGTTCTTTATTCTCAAAAACGATGGGAAGAAAAACAAGATTGACGGGCGGTAAAAGGAGGAGAATACCCCGCACCTACGACCCTTTCGCCAATAATTTTCGCATAAGAATTCCAGTTCCACAGACATTTTTGTTGGCAGATGAATTGAGTTTGACTAGATGGGAATGGGCCAATTCAGCCGCGGAAAGAAAAATTAGAAAAGCAAGAAAAACTATTGGGAGGAAAAATTTCCTCAGAGATTGGCTATTCACAAAAAATTGGGGATGGAGGCAGAAAAATGGAAATCCACTACCCTGGGAACCTTTGCCCTCGAGAAGTAAACGCATGTTCCAATTTATATTTGGAAATCGAGTTTTGTACGACTACGAGGTACAAGATATCTTGAAAAAGATAAAATCGTCGCTCAACCTTGAGGTTACTTGGAAAGAAATAATGGATTTAGATTATGAGGACCAGATATTATTTTTGACCTACCTAAAGCTGGGATGTTGCCACCAATTTGATTGGATATCTCCACTCGAAGCATTTTTGTTAAGAAGTTCTAGAAGTTTGTCAAATGTGGAACGGAGGATACGAAGACTAAATAAAATTGAGAATCTGAGTATGGATCTGGTTCGAAATATTGCGCTGTATTTTGACAACGATTTCGATGTACCGGGAGGAGACGGCGATTTTCGCCACAGAAAATTGCGTAATGTGGGTTTCACTTCCGCAAAAGGGAAACCCAGATCAGAAAAATTAATGAAACGATACGCAAAAGTATCTGATTTCCGTAGAAAATTTATGAAGGGATCCATGCGTTCTAGGAGGCGAAAGACCTTGCTCTGGAAAGCACTTCAAGAAAAAATACGTTCGTCTTTTTTCCTCAGATCGGCAGAAAGACCAATTTTATTTCAACCACTTATTAAGCGACTGACAACTTCAAGCCTTGAAGCAAAATTTGGTGAGTTGGAAAAAAACACGGATTGCAAATTTCAGAAACAGCTACTAGCTATCCCCCCATCCGCAAGGAAAAGTTTAACTGGTGAATTGGAGCTTGCTCGTTCAGCTGTAGCGGCTAGATCCGACATAGGCCCTATTCATAACGGAAGGGGATATATGCTAGTTTTTCAATCCAGATTTCGGAAGTTTCTTAAACTACCAGTACTTATAGTTTTGAAAAATATCGGACGTATCTTACTCCGCCAAAATCCCGAATGGAATAGGGACTGGACAAAATGGAGGAAAGAAATTCATATCAATTGTACGTTTGATGGCGAAGAATTTTCGCAAGATGAGCTACCCCCACGATGGTTAAGGGAAGGTCTTCAGATAAAAATTGTGTATCCGTTTCGGCTGAAGCCCTGGCATACAGATAAAAATGAGAAAAGACATACTCGTCGAAGAAGACATACACAAGCTGGATCTAAGAGTCGAGAGTTGAGAAACAAAAGGAAATTGAAGCAAAAGAGACAAAAATTTACTTATTTAACTGTTTCGGGGTATCAAACGGATATACCTTTTGGAACTATTCAAAAAGAGACTTCTTTTTGGAAACCCGTGCGGAGAAAGTTAATTCGGATTTGTAAGAGAGGCTTGCCCAGTCAAATTAAACATGCCTATCAATTTATTTACTCCCGGTTCATTTTAGGAAAAGTATCAAAATCAAATTCAACTCCATCAAATAAATTGAATCTTCTTTCCAATCTAAGACAAGGTGGAGAATTACTAAGTGACTTCAATCTGGATGAAAAAAGTTGGATGAAGACCCCATCTACCAATCACGTAAGTGAAAGAGCGAAACCTGACTGTAACATGATCTTAAAAAAAGATAGATTTATTGCTATTGGCGGGGAAATGCATCCGGTTAACACTCATAAGCAACTTGTCGCTCGGGGCCAGGTAGATAAAGAATTTTTAGTGAGTATCTTTGCAGTTGACTCCAAGATTTTTTCGGACGAAGAAGTTGAAATAGATGACCCATATGTCAAAATAACTTCGAAGAATTTGACAACAGTTGATACTTTATCAGGTAGCACAAATCTTGTACATTCTGCCAAATTTAAGCAGAAGCAATCAGTTGATTCCAAGGAAGTGGAATCCAGTTTATATTTACTTGTCGAGGAATTAATCGAACCATTTGTTTCAGCAGTAATAAACTTGCCTATCACAATTAACAGGATTTCCGCTCATTACTTCAACGAATTCCTTGCATTGTATACACAACTGGCCGGGGTATTGGATCACATTAATGAGGGAAGCAATTTATCTACAAGGAGTAAATTGCCGCGGCTTGACTTGTTATCTCAAGCTTGTATTTATATCGATATGTGGAACCTTGGTATGAGGGAGAGCTTAAACCTGGATTTGTTAGTTAGCAGTATAAGAAATAGTAATAATTGCGGAGTAAGAAGTAGACAGGATGACATCTGTGTTGAAAACAACGGTATTTCAAACCTATACCAACCCAAGGCGTACGGGAAAAAAACTTCCGTCTATTACGACTTAATTGCGACAAAATCTCCGAGTCCTGAAAGAGAAGATAATCATGTAATTAATTTAACAATGTGTCTTGATGGGGGGACTGTCAAAACTGATGAAGAGTTTTTTGATGAAAAAGTTGTGAAATATATAGAGAGATGGGGATTCTTGAATAAGTTCTCCAACTTGGATGAAACTAATTGGAATGAATGGCTAAATTCTCTCTCCAGATATAACTTGCCATTGACGGCGTGGCGCAGTATAGCACCCTGGAAGTGGAAAGCTCGCTTGAGCAGTAGTATTGAAACAAATGCCATAAATGAATTGAAAAATCAGGTATTGCAAAACAAACAACACACTTATTATTCGATGTATACAAAAAAATATTTTCTCAGGAATAGAATTAATAAATTTAATAAACTGCGTAAACATAGAAACCTGCTCCAAAACCTAACTGATTTTGTCCAAAATGGGGATGTAGAGAACTTATCTGTGCAACAAAATGGTATGGAGCAGACGTTTCACCACAAAAGTCGCATTCAGAGAAGTGGTATAGGAGGAAGAAACAGAATTAATAAATTTGTTCACTTCCTAAATTCCGATGCGGACAGGGAATTTAATTTGAACTTGCAAATTGACTTGCTATCATGGCTAGATCGAGATGTTGCAAAAACAAGAAGATTTTTCAATTTCAAGAGAAAAGCAAAGAGGTTTAAAGATCCGTTACTGAAAGATAGCGGCCAATACGACTTAGTATTAGACATAAATGGGAGATTTCAGAAGGTATTGAATGAGTTGTATGAGGTCATGTTAGATGAGAGAGAAGATGCAGACTACATCTTTCGATGGAAATGGAAATTTGAAACGGAATTGGAAAAATTTAGAAACTTAATATCTCTTACAAAAATGCTAGGAGATGACCAAGATCTTATCACACTTTGTAATAATATTGAAGTAAATTCAGATTTGCTAAACTTACATTTTGACGCGAAAACTAAACTTGGGTTGCTTCATAACTTATCTGTCATTTCGGCCCACCGTTTACCGCTGGTATTTGACGATCAAGATTTGTTGTATAAAATAATCAACCCTTTGCTAAAATTCAAATGGAAATTAAGAGGTGGAGTTAGGAAACGCTTATACAGAAATGTATGTAACGGCAGTTACATTTCCAATATGTCACACATATTAACTGAACGGAATTGTAAAAAGTCTCGCCTTTATAACATCGACGACCTTTTATCTTCGCGACGTCGGCGGGAATTTCGATTCCTCTATTGTCTATTGAGCGCGGAAAAGTTGATCCCAAGAATAGACTCTTCCCATTTCTTCTCGCAAATCGGAAAAATCTCCGATGTTGAAAAGAAACATACCCTTTATCACCTCCAAAAACCGGTCGAAATTCAAAAGATCAAACGTTTTTTATGGCCAAGTCACCGATTAGAAGAAGTGGCTTGTACAGGCCGATTTTGCGTTGGCGTTACGACTGAAAGTCGATTTGTAACGCTTAGAATCCGAATGTATCCCATTCCTCCTAATTGAGAGAAGCTGAGTGTGACATGTAACCAGTTGCTAAATTGAATTCTTGAATTTCGGATAGTTGGAAGTCAATTAGCTACAGAGGTGCTGTGGGTAGGTTAAACATTTGCCAGTCAGACGCAGTGACTCGAGCCGTGATTATTGGGGGTGTGTGGAGTTGTTTGTACCTCCCCTCCCCCCTCCTAAAACAACCAAATTTTTATCTTCAGATAATTAATGCTGCAACTAGCAGTCAAACCACTTATAATCGATGCAAGGCGGGGACGAAGTCGTGCTTACTACTAATATTACCATGAAGAAACAAGAATCTATTCACATGCACCTTTTAGGTGGGAACGTAAATACGGGATTGACTGCTTCTCAAATTTACTACTCAACCTACCAGGTCTCGAGACTTACTTCTCATTTGGAATTACACCCTAGGGACTATTCATCTCAAATAGGGTTATGGAAATTACTTGGTAGACGCAAGCGTCTTCTAGCTTTTTTGTCCAAGAAAAATACGGGTTTCTATGAAAAAGTTTTAAAGAAATTAGGTATTCGGGGGTTAAAAGTAAGAGAGCGTTAGCGTGAAAAATTTACCTCTTTACCCCTTTCAGGGGTTCGATTTCTCGCCTCTCGTAATTGAAGCAATTGCTTCATCCCCCAGTAAATGGGGTTTTATAATATTTAATGGGGTTTTGTGATATTTACTGGAGAGAAGGCAATTTACGAGTATTCGTCTTGAAGATATTGATCCAGTTGTAGTAAGCATGGGTCCTCATCATCCCTCAATGCACGGTGTTCTCCGGCTTGTTGCTGCTTCACAAGGTGAAAATGTTGTTGATAGTGAACTAATACTGGGATATCTGCATCGAGGAATGGAAAAAATTGCCGAAAATCGAACAACTTCGCAACATCTCCCCTATGTGACGAGATGGGATTATTTAGCTACTATGTTTACCGAAGCGGTTACGGTTAATGCACCGGAAAAATTGGCAAATATTCAGATACCCGAAAGAGCTAGCTACATACGCGTAATTATGCTTGAACTAAGCCGAATAGCTTCTCACCTGTTATGGCTCGGGCCATTCCTAGCGGATATTGGTGCACAAACCCCTTTCTTTTATATATTTCGGGAAAGGGAGATGATTTATGATTTGTTCGAGGCTGCTACAGGTATGAGAATGATGCATAATTACTTTCGAATTGGGGGAGTTGCTGCGGATTTGCCATACGGATGGGTTGATAAATGCTTGGATTTTTGCCAATATTGCCTGCCAAAAATTTGTGAGTATGAGCGCTTAGTTACGAAGAATCCCATCTTCTTAAAACGAGTACAGGGAGTAGGTTTCATAAACAGACAGGAAGCGATCAATTGGGGATTATCTGGACCTTCGTTACGAGCTTCGGGAGTTCAATGGGATCTCCGCAAAATTGATCATTATGAATGTTATGATAAACTGGATTGGCAAATCCAGTGGCAGGGGGAAGGAGATTCTTTGGCTCGATATCTAGTACGAATTGACGAAATGAAGGAATCAGTAAATATTCTTCGACAAGCTTTAAAGCTTCTCCCGGGAGGTCCATATGAAAATTTAGAGGGTCGGCGTCTTATGCAACGGAAAGACGAAATAGATTGGAACGGTTTCAATTACCAGTTCGTCGGGAAGAAATCTTCTCCCACTCTTAAATTGCCTAAACAGGAACATTATGTAAGAATAGAAGCTCCCAAGGGAGAATTGGGAATTTTTTTAATTGGAGATGATAGCGTATTTCCTTGGAGATTGAAAATTCGTCCACCTGGTTTTACAAATTTGCAGATTGTCTCTCAATTGATTAGGGGAATGAAACTTGCAGATATTATGACAATTTTAGGTAGTATAGACATCATCATGGGAGAGGTTGATCGTTAGAATGATAAATGGTACCGAATTTTGCAAAAAGGAACTGAGTCATCTTTTCGACGAGTTGGAAATTGCAATGACTTTTTCTGAATCAATTTGGATTTTTGCTTCTACTCTTCTTCTAGTTCTGGGAGTCACGACGGGCGTTTCAGTAATTGCATGGCTCGAATGAAAGGTATCCGCGGGGGTGCAGCAACGGATCGGACCAGAATATGCAGGTCCACTAGGAGTTATTCAATCCCTGGCAGATGGAATTAAACTTCTCTTAAAGGAAGACGTCGTTCCAGCTAAGGGTGATGCCTGGTTATTTGCCGCCGGACCAGTTGTCGTAGTCACACCAGTATTCATTACCTATTTGGTAATACCTTTCGGCCAACATATCATCTTATCCGATTCGGGAATAGGTGTCTTTTTCTGGATTGCTATCTCAAGCATTGTACCTCCGGGTCTTCTCGTGGCAGGATATGGTTCAAATAATAAATATTCTTTTCTAGGTGGCCTCAGAGCAGCGGCTCAATCTATCAGTTACGAAATACCCTTAGCTTTATGTGTACTGTCTATCTCCCTACGTGCGATTCGCCAGGTACGAATGAAAGAGAGGGAAACGTTTTTTTCTGTTTCCACCTCGTAGTAGCAGTAGCAAAAAATTTATTCGTTGGGTAATAACCAAATAGTTATCTGGGTGAACTTAAACAGCGTTTCTGCAGTTACGGAGTCAAACCCACTAGTCCGTGGACGAACTGGAAACGTATTCAAGCGGTGCATGATGCATGATCCCAAGGCTGTGATTCACTCTCCAGGCTTGAAGCGGGTGAAAAGAGGCAGTTTATTTTCCTCCCTGGAGTTACAGAAAGTGATTGGTAAGAAACACGAATATACGCAAGAGATTTCCACCGAGGCGAAAGTATATTCAATCATCTAGGTAGAACAAATTCTTTGAAATTGAGAAAAAGAAGAGATGGATGAAGTTAAATATTTATATCTACTTCTCGATGTGTCTATTCCGACCCCTCCCATATTTTATATCCCCCCCCCCCCGCTTCACGACATGAAATAGACTCAGCTTTGGTAGGGATGACTGAGTAGTGCATCTAAATCATTTCATTCTCGAGTATAACGCCATTCACTTGAGTGATGACATTTGGGACGAAATAACCCTCATCAAAATTTTGCATTTGAGATAGAAAGTAATGGGAAGTTGGGTACAACATCTTCCTTTTTTAGATGCAGAGCTGAAAAATTGCAATTATCCCTGAAGAGGTGGAAAATATAAGTTCTTTTTCAAGAATTCCAATCTCTAAAATTGAGAAACTGGATGAGGTTGAGATAGATTCGGAAGCAAATTTGTAGCAAACAGAATCTCATTGATTGGAAGCGTAGATTTTCACTTGTAATTGAGATAATTTATTCCCTTCATGATCTCGACGGGGAGCCGTATGAAAATCTAAGTTCATGTACGGTTTTGAAATAGAGGCGGGAGAATCCGTCGACTATCTTTATCTGGTAGCTTGAGTACAGTTGATATAGTTGAAACACAATCCAGATACGGTTTCTGGGGTTGGAATCTGTGGCGTCAGCCAATAGGATTTATAGCATTTTTCATCTCCTCACTAGCAGAATGTGAGAGATTGCCCTTTGACTTGCCAGAAGCGGAGGAGGAGTTAGTGGCTGGTTACCAAACTGAATATTCAGGAATAAAATTTGGCTTATTTTATGTTGGTTCCCACCTAAATTTGTTAGCTTCCTCACCATTTGTAGTAGTTTTGTATCCGGGTGGATGGACTTTCTCAATTCCTTTTGTCGAAAATATCGGACAAATTGTTTCCACTTCAAGTGTCATTGACAAGTCGCTTGACACGTTGAGGCCGGTTGTAGAAGTTGCCACTACATTATCCAAATCCTATTTCTATCTCTTTTTTTCTATTTTGACAAGATGGACTCTCCCTAGAGTAAGGATGGATCAATTATTAGATCTCGGATGGAAATTTCTTCTGCCCATTGCTTCGGGAAATTCGTTGCTGACAGCTTCGTTTCGAATCTTACTCATAAGTTGATGCTTCCGCCTCATTTTCAGTTCAAGTTAAATCTATTGAATTTAATATCTGGAAACACCTACTCTGTCCCTCTCCCGTCACGTGAAAATGTGTAGCAAAAAGTGAAGTTGAAATTGGATGTATCGATCTTATGTCTCTGGCAATAATTAAGTTTCGAAAGTATGGTCAACAAGTTTTCGAAGCCGCAAATTACATTGGTCAAGGATTTGCGGTTACTTCGGATCACTCGAATCGTTTACCCATAACTGTTCAGTATCCATATGAAAAAAATTTACCATCCGAACGATTTCGTGGACGTATCCATTTTGAATTTGACAAATGTATTGCTTGCGAAGTACGCGTTCGAGTATGTCCAATAAATCTCCCAGTTGTCGATTGGATTTTTTTAAAAGATGTGAAAAAAAAGAAATTGAAAAACTATAGCATTGATTTCGGAGTCTGCATATTTTGTGGGAACTGCGTCGAGTACTGCCCAACAAATTGTCTGTCGATGACCGAAGAGTATGAGCTTTCCAGTTACAATCGTCACGAACTCAATTTTGATCAAACGGCTTTGGGGCGTTTACCCCCTCCCGCTTCTCAAGATGTTTCAATTCAATTAGTTTCAAATTCAAGAAATTTTTTGAGGGGCAACCTCTGTGGGCAAGAAAATTTGGCGCCCAAGTCATAATTTGCTACACAAATTACTTGCTCAGATAGCTCATCGGGTAACCTGTCCGCCCAGAAACTGGCAGAGAGGGGGGAGGAGAGAAAGAAGGAATAGAAGTAAGTAAAATAAGTATTAACTTTAAAGAAATTCAGCTGAAACAAGTAAGTAATTGTGTTTAACGAATCTCTCGGAATTAATTCACAAATTTATTCTAGCATCGGTAGAATTAGGGATCGTGCTGGGAAGTTTAGGCGCAGTATCACTTGTCAATACAGTTAATTCTGCTTTTTCTCTGGGGTCGGTTTTCACTTGTATATCTTTACTCTACTTCGTTTCGAATGCAGATTTCGTAGCTGCTGTGCAGTCGCCAGTTTATGTAGGAGCCGTAAATGTTTTAACCGTATTTGCCGTAACGATTACTGATGAACCGGCACCTTCTGAGACCTCTACTCGCGGGATAGGCTATATCGTTGCTGCAGGCACTTGCGCAATCCTTTTTTCAACATTAGCTTTTGTAATTCACGATATCAAATGGTTTGATTTAAGTTTCATCCCCCAATTGGAAATTCCTACATCAGACACATTTGAAAGTAATGTCCAGCAACTTGGATATAAGTTATTCGGCGAGTTCGCAGTACCATTCGAACTTCTTTCGATACTTCTCTTAGCTGCTTTGGTGGGAGCAATTAATCTGGCACGCAATGAAGATGCACCTACCGTCGATAAGAAATCAGCTGCCTCAGCACCCTTCGAGAATTTCAGATTTTTTTGATCGACGGAGACTTATCTGAATACAAATATATCTAGAAACCCCGGAAAGAAATAGATTGACTCATTAAAACGTTCGAGGAGAAATTTAATAAATCACGTTTGAACAAGGACTAATTCTGAGTGCTTATCTCTTATGTATAGGCTTTTTCGGTCTAATTACGAGTAGAAATATGGTTAGGGCACTCATGAGTCTTGAGCCAATTTTTAACGCGATTACTTCAAATTTTATTACACTTTCAACTCTTTTTGACACCCGAGAGGCCGGGGAAATATTTACATTATTTGTAATAGCCGTTGGAGCTGCTGAAGCTGCCACCGGTTTAGCTATTGCCCCTTCTATCCATCGAAACAGGAGATCCACTCGTATCGATCAATCAAATTTGTTAAAATGGTGATTGATCAATAGATTATACAGTTTCAGACATTTAGTTGGTTATTTTTCCCTCGGCGGCAATATATTCAATTCACCATATGATACTTTCCCTCAACTCTATTTGGTGACTAATGCCTTTTTCAGTTTACCGTATCTTCAATCTATTGCTTCTCCCCCGGGCATAAAAGAAAAAGATAAATTCTTACAAAAGAAATTTGATTGGATAGATTTTGAAAGTAATGATGGAAGCTTATCGGGAATATTTGGGTATGAGGACAGAAATAGATTTTTTTTTTCAACTAACTATTTTATTAGGAATTCACCATATTGATGTAATAGGAGTAGACAGACTCAATGGCACATTCAGTGAAAATCTATGATACATGTATCGGTTGTACTCAGTGTGTAAGGGCATGCCCTACAGATGTGCTAGAAATGATACCTTGGGATGGATGCAAGGCAAATCAAATAGCTTCTGCTCCCAGAACAGAAGATTGTGTGGGATGTAAGAGATGTGAATCTGCCTGTCCAACAGATTTTCTGAGCGTACGTGTCTATTTGGGGGCTGAAACCACCCGTAGTATGGGCCTAGCTTATTAGGTGGTAGGACAAAAAAGTTAACCCCTAAATGATTTATTCCAACTCATACCCGAAACTTACGACTTCCGAAGTTGGGTATGAGTGATTTTATTTGTCTCGCACAGTCTCTATTAAAAATTATTTCTTTTTCAATTCATGATTAGTAATGTACCTCGGCTAACGGTAGTCGTTTTCTTCCCAATTTTTGCTGGTCTGATGATTCCAATCCTGCCTCGTAATGGAAACAGAGTCACTCGATGGTATACCCCGGGTATTTGTATATTGGAATTTTTACCAATTACTTACATATCTTATTGTCATTTCCAAATTGATTATCAGTCAATTCAGTTGCTGGAGACATTTAATTGGATAAGCTCTATCAATTTTCACTGGTCATTAGGGATCGACGGTCTTTCCCTCGGTCTCGTTACATTGACGGGTTTTGCAACTACTCTGGCAACCTTAGCGGCTTGGCCTATCACTCGTAATACACGGCTACTTTACTTTTTAATGTTAATTATGTATGGCGGCCAAATTGGATTATTTGTTTCCCGCGACATTTTGCTCTTCTTCTTTATGTGGGAACTAGAACTCATTCCGGTCTATTTACTACTCTGTTTATGGGGTGGAAAAAGACGTCTATACTCAGCCACGAAGTTTGTCTTATACACGGCTGGTGGCTCAATATTTTTACTGGTGGCGGCGTTGACTATGAGTTTTTACGGTAACGAGGTTCCTTCTTTTGATATTCAGGATTCGATGCATAAGTCGTATCCCCTTTCGTTGGAAGTACTTATTTACGTAGGTTTCTTAATAGCCTATGCTGTGAAATTGCCTATCTTTCCCTTCCACACTTGGTTGCCAGATACTCATGGGGAGGCACACTACAGCACATGTATGTCACTTGCTGGAGTGCTTCTAAAAATGGGTGGATACGGACTTATTCGAATTAATTTGGAATTACTAACTCATGCACATTTTATACTAGGATCATGGATGATGTTGTTTGGAGCAATTCAAATTATCTATGCCTCTCTAATTTCGCTGAGTCAGCGCAATTTCAAAAGAAGAATAGCTTATTCTTCAATTTCGCATATGGGTTTCGTAACAATCGGAATCGGTTCTTTTACAGAGGCAGGTATTAACGGAGCCATATTACAAATGATTTCCCACGGTTTGATTGGAGCTGCCTCATTTTTCCTCGCAGGTACCTGTTATGACAGAACTAAAACTTATCTATTGGATCAGTTGGGGGGAGTCGCTATTCCAATGCCTAAATTATTTACCATGTTTAGCACCTTCTCGTTTGCATCTCTTGCATTACCAGGAATGAGTGGTTTCGTATCGGAATTGCTAGTTTTCTTGGGAGTTGCTACTTCTAATCAGTATTCTTTCGCCTTTAAGGCAGAAATTACGGTGCTAGAGGCAGTCGGTACAGTACTAACTCCCATCTACTTACTCTCAATGTTACGTCAACTCTTTCATGGTTATAAATTCTTTGACAAACCGAATCCTTACTCAATTGATCCTGGTCCGAGAGAATTATTTATTCTAATTTGTTTTCTCTTACCAATACTAGGTATTGGTTTATACCCAAATTTGATTTTATCTATTCGGAGTACTGAAGTCCCTTCCCTCCTACTTCCACGACCCAATATTACGAGGTAGGAAACGAGTAATTTGACACAAACAAGTAAGCTTATTTGTATACCACCTCTGTGGTGTGGAAGGGGGGGGGGGGGGGGGGTTAAAAAAATAGTTTATTGGATCTCAGTTAGGCTAATAAAGTCACGCCTATCCGCAAAATAGCTGCAATTTTGTAATTGCTTCTATCTACAGGAGATGGAGAGGCAGAGACAGATATTTGGGAAATACACTTATTTACTGTCAAGTCTGTTCCTGTTTCTCCTTCTAGGTATTCGGAGTCATTTTGCTACCCTGCTGCTCCCCCAATTCCTCGATGGAGTCAAAACTTTTGTTAACTAGTTATTTTTACGAACCAAAGATTTTTTTATCTCCCCTTCACTTTTTTTCTCCCTCAACTTGCAAAATTTAATCTCCTGATCTTTGCGCTAACCACCCGTAATTATGCAACCCGACTCCTAATAAATTGACCCCCAAGAAACAAATCCAAACCGAGAAAAATCCCATAGATGCTGCCGAGGCCGGCCCCTCCCCCATTTTCTTCTTATCCATTTTTGTGTGAATATAAGTAGCATATATTAACCGAGTTACCAACGCCCAAGTCTCTTTTGGGTCCCAACTCCAGTAAGATCCCCGAGCTTCATTAGCCCACACTGCGCCGGAAAGTATACCAAGAGTCGACAGAGAAAACCCCAAACTAATCGTTTGGCAAGCCCACTGATCTAAGCAATTAATCAATTGGCACTTCCGCGAGTTGGACATGAGGAGGTAGGAATAGCTTACCGCATCGCTTTGTTTCCAAATATTTTTACAAGGGTTCATCCAGGAAAAAAAAATTCGTTTTTCAAACTTGTGCTCCGAAGTTACATTACCTACCTTGCTGTGGAATAGACTCAATAAAACTGTCGCTAACGAAGACCCACGCAACAAGGTTACATAACTAATCAACGTCGCACTTACATGCGTCATCAACCAATGAGACTGCGAGGCGGGTACTAACAACGTGGGGTGACGCATTTGCTGAGGGAGGCTTGAAGTTGCGAAGGCGTGAGTCAACGTAGCACTCGGCGCGGGTACTGCACGCAACAAACCATCTTGATCTCTAACACTTGAAATTGAATATAACGAAGAAAAGCCCCACGATAGGAACATTAGCGACTCGTACAAATTACCTAGCGGCAGGTGCCTGGTTTGGAGGCAGCGAGTAATCAAAAATCCTGTAGTACGGAGAGAAGCAATTATCATGCTATTCCTGCTGAAGTGATCAAGTCTATCAACTTTGTAAAATAAACTGATGGGGTTCACCAGAGTTACTAAAAAAACCATCACAAATGAGATGTGAACAAATATGTATTCTACGCGTGTATATATCGTAATTGAGGGAGACCAGTAATTTCTTCTTTCAATTTATTTTCAATTAATCACTTTGAAGTTGACTATCTCCACGTTAGTTTGTGACTCTATTTTCTTCATACTTACTATTTGGGGTAGTTCACAAAAATGAAATCTTTTCTTCCTTATATCATGTGCCGCTACTCGGATTCGAACCGAGATGCTCTGGCACTGCTTCCTAAGAGCAGCGTGTCTACCTATTTCACCATAGCGGCTTATCGAAGCCTGAACACATACTTATTTTATGTCGATTCGGACCGATAAGTCAACTGGTACGTAGTTTGACAAAATGTAACGAAAGTCTCAAAATACATATAGGTTTCATATAGGTTTGGAGATAATGAAATTGATCACTTCTTATCTAGTTAGTTCATTTATTAATGATACAGATCTACCTGTATAGATAGATATAATTGTATATATCTATATATCTATATATCTATAGATACGGAATATGGCGCAGTTTGGTAGCGCGCCATCTTGGGGTGATGGAGGTCACAGGTTCAAATCCTGTTATTCCGAACGTAGACGAGTTCGTTCTATCTATAAAAATGTCGTAAGAGTTTGTGTGTTATCACACCGCACAGATACCCCCCCTACGGTTTAAAGCAAGTGTTATGTGGCAATGAAATGGGATGTGTCTGCGCAAAAATACGTCAAATCAGAAGAACAAAGAGGAATCCTGAGAAAGGGAGTAGTTATAAGTTTATTTCCCCCTTTCCTTGATTCGCATTTCTCAAATTTGTGGTGTGGAAGTTTAAGAAATTCCCTGTATCTTACGCTACTTTTGATATGCCTTGAAATCGGTCAAATTTTTTTTTTTCAATTGACGCAAAATGACACTTCACTTAGATACTTATTTAGGTATTCTAGTAGATATCTTTGTTCTAATGGGGGAGTCATTTCATCTTTGAACTCAACGTTTTCACAAATAAACTCAAACGCCCGCCAACTGTGATTAACAAATGCGATTACGTCACTAATTATCGAGATTAAAACTGCTAAACAAAATGTTTTCCACCACTTCTTCTTATCTTTCCAGAGAGAAATGAAAATCTCAGATTATTAATTTGTCAAATTTTGTTAGTTCCTGCCACTTCCCATGCGAATTTTGTGGTTTTTTACCTGTTTACTTCCTCTTCCACATATCTGTCAAACAACTACCTGTGGACTGTAAAGATACTACGAATTTTTCTCGAAAGATTTTTTTTCCGTTACATAATAGAAACTTTTTGAACGTCCGCTTAAGACAGATTGAGCCAAAGAAAAAGATTTCGACGACTCTTCCACGGCTTTAATTTTCCAGCTACGGTTACGTATTTTCTTCGTTGATCTAGAAGTACGTTTCTTCGGGACGGCCATAGTCTAATGTGTATTCGTGGAACTTTTTCTCTTTGCAAGTAGCAATTATGTTGATATGTATTGGTAGAATGAATATAATGGATATGAAAGTTGGCAAATAACAAAGATGAACGGATGTCAAATGGAAAAAAAACTTGATATCAATGCATCAAATTGTCGAGTATTTAATAATTTGACCTGCCAAGGCAATTATTTCTCAGTTGCATTACTGCAACTAAAATAGATAGAATCAATTGCAAATCTAATCATATTTTCTCTGCATCCTCGAATCCCTCACGTTTTTCTTCTTGAAAAATTCTTTTTTATTACTAATTTCTTCCCGAGGCAGCTGTGTAAGATCCGTCCCTTAACGACTGCATTGGCTAGCCACGGAGAACCAATTTCTATTTCAGATCCGTCACGAATAAGCAAGACTCGACTCATGGATACTTTTGTGTCAGACCCCCAGGCATTTAGATTTGAGGGAAAATGACGAACATCGTGAAATCTTCCCGGTTGTACTTGTAGTTGCTTTCCTCCAATATCAATAATTGCGTATCCACCAACTCCGAATCTCCCCTCCCATTTTTTCATATATCTTCCCCCCTTCCCCTAGAAAAAAAATTCGTCCATAAAACAAGTTGATTCGTTGCCAAATTTTACAACTCAAATAAGTATCTCGGTGACGTGGAAATATTGTCAAGTTTTTTGCTTGCTACTTCTTTCATGAAATTGAAAAATTGAATCCATTAAGTCTTTTTTTCTTCCAAAAAAAAAATCAATTATTTTGTCTGCATACATTCCATCTGGTAATACTCCCATACTTCCCTTTCCGCTGGGAAGTCGCAACAAATTGAATTTAAAGTTGGCTACGTCTGTGAAACTTTCGAACGAATACGCTTGGATTATTCCCATGTGTCCACTAATAGCTTCTGGTTGCACTGGATCGTTCTCATTTTTTTTTCCGAAAGTTACGGGAGGTTTACGTCGCCTGCTTGCATTGCTCAATATTTCTTCATTAGCAGCTTCTATGTTTGTTTCACTTGCCATATTTCAGGAACAAAACCCGATTCAGCAATATTTATGGATTTGGATCCCGAGAGGTACTTTTTGCGTGGAAGTAGGTTTTTTAGTTGATTCACTTACTTTAGTAATGTCAGTACTGGTTACCACTATAGGCGTACTAGTTATGATTTATAGCGATAGTTACATGTGTCATGATTGGGGATATACTAGGTTTTACGCCTATTTAAGCCTGTTTACTGCGTCAATGTTAGGGTCAGTTCCCAGTCCCAACCTGATACAAGTTTATGTGTTTTGGGAATTAGTCGGAATGTGTTCCTATCTATTAGTAGGTTTTTGGTTCGCGAGGGCAAGTGCTGCAAATGCTTGTCAAAAAGCCTTCGTCACCAACCGGATAGGAGATTTCGGATTACTCCTAGGTATTTTAGGTATTTACTGGACAACCGGTAGCTTCGAGATTTCCGAATTGTGTGATTGATTTGCCAAATTAAGAGAAATGGGATTTTTCAATCCGATTTTTACAAATATCATTGCTTTTCTACTACTTGCAGGTCCAGTTGCTAAATCTGCTCAATTTCCGCTTCACGTATGGTTGCCAGATGCAATGGAGGGACCCACGCCCATATCGGCCCTTATTCATGCAGCTACTATGGTAGCTGCCGGAATTTTTTTCATTGCCCGGATTTTCGGACTACTATCTACCCTGCCTTCAGTGATGCAAGCCAGCTCCTGGCTTGGTGGAGCAACAGCTTTGTTAGGTGCCACCTTAGCTCTTGCACAAAGGGATCTTAAAAAAGGTCTTGCTTATTCTACCATGTCTCAGTTGGGATATATGGTTTCAGCCCTAGGCATTGGCGCTTACCAATCTGCTCTCTTCCACCTCGTAACACACGCCTATTCAAAAGCTTCGTTATTTCTCGGAGCCGGTTCAGTAATTCACTCAACTGAAAAAGTTGTTGGATACTCCCCCGATAGGAGTCAAAACATGTTTTTCATGGGTGGCTTACGTAAGTACATGCCAATTACTGGAACTACTTCTCTTCTGGGTACCCTTTCTCTATCTGGAATACCGCCTCTAGCTTGTTTTTGGTCCAAGGATGAAATTATTCACGAAAGTTGGTTAAGTTCCCTTCCACTTGGAGTCGTAGCTTCTGGCACAGCGGGTCTCACGGCATTTTACATGTTTCGCATCTATTTGCTTACCTTCGAAGGAGATTTTTGTGCCATTAAGACGGATTGGGCCGACTTTAACAATTTCACACCGTCGCCTGTCAGTGTGTGGGGCGAGGCTGAAGTAGAATTGTTGCTAAACCAACTCAATCGAAATGTTGCATCAGTACGATCTGGAATGACAAAAACAAATAGTTTTTCGTCTCTATATCTAGAAAATCCAAGTGGGGGTGCTAATGTTCATTACAACCAGAGCTTGCCGAAACCTAAAGAATCATCTTTTGCCATGACATTTTCCCTAGTGATGCTTGCAATACCCACTACATTAATAGGACTACTGGGAATTAATCTCATGGGAGAAACCACAAACTTTGAAATACCTCCAATCAGCCCAGCTCATTTTCTCGAGGTTGATAAATTTTTCGGGATTTTGATAAAAATATTGGTGAATTCAAGTAATTCCCTGATTTTATCTTTTCTTGGAATATTTGTTTCCTTCACTATTTATAAACAAAATTGTAGGGATTCTAATAATAATGGATTAATTAAATTTATTAAATTATTCAGTAAATTTGGGTCTTTTGTTCAATCCTGGTCACTGAATCGAGGTTATATTGATTACTACTATGAGATATGCTTCGTGCGTAATCTGAGATTTCTCAGTAAATCAGTTTCAAATTTTGATCGTTACGGGATCGATGGTTTCGTCAACGTAATTGGAGCCTTAAATTTCTTTGGAGGAGAGGGTATACGTTACGGAGAAAATGGTAGGATATCTTATTATCTATTCGTAATTATGTTTGGAGCTACTTCATCAGCAGTATTAGTTATCATATATATATATATTTTCAATCTATATTTTTAACCCCTACAAATAACATCTTCGGGCCATACATCTTCATAATGGTAATCTTTCACTTGTGAAGTATCTATAATTGTAGGTATCAGAAATCCTGTTGGTGTGAATGTACTATCATGTTTTGGATCACATCCGATTTGTAAGACTTTTCTTCCTCGTCTGGCTAAAGCTATCGATATATTACAGCTAGTTGTTGATTTTCCAATTCCGCCTTTTCCATAAACTGCTACTTTCGTTTCACGAAGCTCCAATTCGCGTTCATTTCTCCTGACTATTCTTCATCTTCCCCATCTTTCTATTTTTTCTTTCCGCTTCCCCCATTCCCCCAATTCTAGTCCTCAAAGTGACGCGGAGGAAGAATCCTGCAACTATTCTACTACGCCTCCCGGAAGGGGGGAATAGAAACCACTCATTGGTGATTGATAAATACGAATCATGGGAGGGGCTTGCCAGGTTGATCTCGACCTCGTCTCGGCCGGTTGACCCCCCCCCCCACTACCCTCGCACGCCCATGATTTGGGGGCCCCTCCATTCGAATGGGATTGCTATCGCCGCTGCCCCCCCCCTATAATGGGGGCTAGGGAGTACGCAAAGTTTCTGCAATGGCAGAGAAAGCTTGGCTCCTTCCAGATGTGGAATTGGCTTCCGGAAAAAAGGTATTCAAGCAAGTGTGTATGGGACTGAATTCCCTACCATTTTCCCCGGTAGCTCAGCGGTAGAGCGGTCGGCTGTTAACCGATTGGTCGTAGGTTCGAATCCTATCCGGGGAGATTCGTATCTACGTCAAGAATTCCCACTAATAGGAGAGCTACATTTCACACATATGCCAAATCAAGTTGCGTGACCCACCAACCACTGAATGGTTTACTATCGCGCCTACTTCAGGCCCCGACACCAACGAATGGAAACGGGAATACTGGCACGTTCTCCCCCCCCCAGACTAATTGAATTGGCTCATTCCAGTCATTCGATACACCGGATTGATTTGAAGTGGTTTAATTATTCAATTAAATTTCGACGCCTCAATGAGATCTTTGGAGCTACTCGGGGAGGGTGATGGGGGGCGGGAATCCAAGATTTTCTCGAGGATACGTATTAACTTGATAGGCAAGACAAAAAATTGTCTTCGTTCGCATAATTCCTGCGGAATAACCTATATCACTCCTTCCAATCCTACCTCTTAGTGGAGAGACTCCTAATTCATATAGTAACTAGTCTCCAACTTTTTTGAAATGCTCTAATTGGATTTTTCATATCAGTAAAAGGAAAATAGAGATCTTCCTCTTACTGATTCGGCTTCCAATTTTGTGGCTGGAGATCTAAACGGAGTGGGGAGTAGCTAGGTGAGGAAACAACAGTTGTTTCATGACATCGAACTTTCATGAAGGAATTGTTTCATTGTTCAATCCAGTGATGCTTTACCAAACCGAAACAAATTGAATAGATATTCATAAGTTTCAAGCAACATATTATAGATAAGAAAATCCCGAAATGGGGAACGGTTCCGTCTCAGCCATTTGTTTCTATGAACCAAAAGCCTAAACCGAAGAAATCGTTCCGGGAAATCCTCCGCTACCGCGTAGCAACCCAAACGAACGGGAGTAAATGTCTGCGGATATTGCAGATGTATATCTACGGAAGAGGTTTCCCTGACGTATTCGGAATCTCGCTCCTCTTCATCCAGAGGAAGATTATTCCACCGATTGAAAGATGAGTCGGGTTTCAATTTTGGATTATCTTCGCGATAGAGAAAGAAATCTTTAATTTTATTATTTGACATCTTCTGAAGGCGCTGCCTTCTCATACCGTAAATGGTTTGAAGCCTCCGTGCCAGTTCTTTCGTCGACAACAAGTTGCGGCGCGGGGAAGGAATGTTAGGGTCTGGCTGGAACAGAAGCATGGGGTCCCAGATGAAGCGCCCCCCGAAGAGTCGAGTCGTTTCATTCAATCGATCACAATGTGTTTCATACTCATTAGATGAGTCGCCAGAGATTCCCAATTCGAGAAATTGTTCACGTAACAACATATTATCCAATCGGTTTTCCAATCTTTTAATGGAATTATCTGTTCCATTAGTGACAGATTTCTCGAAGCTGAAAAGATACCCACTTTTCTCGCGCCACTTACTTCTCTCTCCCCTAATCTTACTGAATTCAAAATCTTGTTGGGGTATGTAATTTTGATTGTAGTAAAGAAGAATTAAGTTATACAAATGGTTGGGTTCGGATAATACCCCCATCAATTCGTAAGTCCCGCTTCGCAGGAAACGGAGACGCCAAGCCTTGCGGGACCAAGTAATCTCACGGGATATCTCTGCCGCCGAGTTTTTTAATTCGGGTGACTGTTGCATCTCGAAATCGGTTAGACTACTAAGTCTCCCTCTTCTCAGAGATTTGGAAGAGCGACTTGGAGAGGTTACACCTGAGCAATACTTGGGTTTTCCAATAGGAAGGGGGGGAGGAAAACTATTACTGCGTCGACTCTCTTCCCTACAAATTTCTGGACGTGGGAAATTATTCGAGAGGTTTTCTAGGACGCCACAAGCTAGGTTTAAGTCATTCTCTACGAGTTTGTCGATAACAATGAGATTTTCTTCTTTCCCCATATCCATTTGGAACGAATCGCGAGCTACTAATTTGGCTAGTAGCTCTGGGAGATGCAAAAACATAGTGAATTCATCAATTGTTGATTCGGTTGTTGAAGGTTCCACATACCAGTTAGACAAGTAATAAAATCGCATTTTTAACTCGTCACGACCAATTAATGGAAGAGTTGTGAGAGAAATATCTGTCAAACTATTCTTTAAAGTGGCTTCCGCCATCTTGTAGGAAGAGATTTTCCATTCAGAATTAGATTCTATCCCATTGCCCATATCACTAACAGTCGAATGTTGCCTATGCAAAGCTAATCCAATTGTGTTGCTACATACAAACTTTCTCCCTTTGGAAGTACCTATCAATAACGCCTCATTAGCGAGAAGAAGTAAATCTCGTTTACTATAACCTGCAGTTCCAGACACAGTACTCTCAAGAAGAGGCGGATTGGCCCCTACCTCGAAACCTTTGATACGTAATAGAATTGATAATTCTTTCTGGCGTTGACGCCCATTGGACTTCCGAAAATTTATTAATTAGTTTAACCGATTCGGAGCTACTGAAGCTGGATCTATCCTCGCAGGTACGTGAGTCGTGGCAATAACGACATTCTCGCGGATGTCGGAGTTGCCGAGCTTGTGACCAATACTCTTCAATATTTGGCAAAGTAGAAATTTGGGATCAGCTTCTAGCTTATTATACGAACGACGAACATTCAATTCATGAATCTCTTGAATCCATAATGTACAAGGAGACATTTCTCTCGCTATTTCAAAGACGATATTTAATCGGTGTACGCTCTCTTTCGAGATGAAATTTCCACGTACATTATTGAAGAAAGATCGGTTGTATATGAACTTCTTGAGTGGTAGTTTCACCACTGGAAAGTAGGATTTGAATGCTACATCTCTAATAATAGAGGATCGGCCAGTTTCTACAGGTCCTACTAGCAAAATTCCTTTGGATGGTAATAATCCAGATTGGAGTGAAATAGGTATGTCACAACATGGCATATTTAGTAGGCTGTCTCTTCGCCTTGTTGTTGCCGAAAATAGAATATCTCTCCCAAGGGCGGAAAAAGCCCACTTCTCCGCAGGATCCAACTTACGAATCTTGTGACCCAATAGATCATTTTGCCAGAATTGAAGTAAGTATGCCAAAGCGTTGGATCTCTCTTGTGGGTAAGGTTCATGAAAAATCTTATTGCTCAAGAAATCAGAATTGGATTTCGATTTCGATGCATACCTGTAGAGAATCTTAATCGTTACCAAATGTTGAGTCAGTAGTTCTTTATTATTATCTAAAATATCAGAACTTTCTCTACGAAATATCCATGAATCAATTTCATTTTTCATGAAAAGGAAAAAAATTATATTACTTACACAATTCAAGAATCTATTCAGAGAATGAATTAGTAGATCTCTCGTTAACATTTAGCTTGTCGGGGGGGAATACATTACCTTTCTCAAATAGGATCCACGCATTGGGTCTGTTAAATATTCAATAGTAGCAAAACGTTTCCACAAATGAAAGGAATTGGAACCCGAAACGGCAGACAAAGGATGTTTCAATGACACGAGAACGAGTAATATTGAGAGGATGCAGCAATAGGAGATAGGCCTATTGGAAAATTGAGATACCGACCATTCCCCCGGATGCAACATCTCCGCTTCATCAGGAATTTTTTTGAGAATGAGAAGATCTGTCTCGGATGATAGAGTATTAATAGAATTGTTTCCGAATCTTAATCCTAGCCTTCGCAGGCTTCGGAGTAAATAGCCCTTCGCGCTACGTACTAAATCCCTAGCAATTCCTTCAGAAATTCTAGGAAGATCATGATTTGAGTCGTAACTTATCTTAAGTACTATTTCTGGATATGTTTCTGTAATTAAATCGCAGAAGTATCTCCACCAGGTGGGGGTAAAAAACAGGGGTATATAATTTCCCAATAAGCTCCATTTTTTGCCGATACTGTCTCTCCAGAAGATCCAAGAGATCTTATATCTGTTCAAATCTTCTGATAATTCATTGAAATTGATGAAATGGGACGGGCGAGTAGCTTCTTCCCGGGCAGATGAATCTGCAAACCCCGCATCTTCGCGGGGAACGTCCTCCCCGATTGATCCCGCTACAAATATCGATGTTACATCATCGCATAATAAAAATCTTAGCGACCAATAAGGTGTATCCAATTCTTCCGGTTCCCAGAAATACTCAATAGACAAGCCGTTTCGATAGACTCGAGTTCTGGGGGAACCATTTATCAAGTCTAATCCATCTTCAAAAAACTTCTCCGAATTGACTCGATCTAATACCAGCAGATTCCGACGAGGTTGGGTTCGCTCATGATCCGACCACGAGTCGGAGTTTACCGACGCTTCCTCCAAAGAAACTCCATCGTTACTACACGAAGATAGGAACGAGTCTGTCGCTTCACAGGGGGATGAGCTCAAACTTGCCAGTAACCCATTCAGATCCGAAATAGAATTGGGAAGTCCATCTAAATGAGTTACTACGGTCGCAGATTCATGCATGTTAGGCAAAATAAGTTGAATTGGTGTGAGTAAGTGACCAGCTACCTCCCCTGCCGTTTGTTTCGAGAAATTGGATGATAACAAATCTGACAATTGGAGGTGAATAAGTGAGATGATATCAGATGAGGAGACGGCTTTCTGGTCGGAGCTCACAGAAAAATTTTCTAACACGTCGAGATAACTATTGCTACAGTTCCCGACGAAGAAACCCCTTTTGATTCTCCGGATGAAGTTGTTTCCAGCACGGCTACGTATAGGTGAGTCGTTTATTTCATCCATTTGATCGGAAATCTTTTTTGGAAGACTCTCACCAATATTCCGAATTGAATTCCCCCCACGACTTAAATCACACACAAACAGATTCCAATTTTGTCTTCCCATAATAGAAAGAGCCTCACCCGAGAATCCTGCTCGGATAGCTTCGATGCAAGACAACCCGAGAGAGGTGAAATTCAACGCAGGTTTTAGCGCAGTTGAGGAGCCTACCGATTTTTCACTTGTTAACAGTCTAGACTCGACTAAGAAACTTTTTCTTTCTTCAAGAATTGTTTTGAAAAGAAGTATCTGTTCGTCAATGTAACCATCGAATAAATTTGAGAAAAAATCAAGCTCAATACGATCCATTTTGTTCAATTTTTCAAAATCTATGTCGTCCAATTTTTCGATGCAGTAATCAACGGTATCTATCAGAGTTTTCTGGCGAGTAGCCTCGGCAACAATCATTTCGGAAAGAAATAACACGTCGAGAAATCGGTGAAAATATTTCTTGGTATGTTTATTGGTACTACGGAGACTGACACTAGTTTTATTTAGCAACTCGTTTCCCACTATTGACACACGGCAGATTAATTCTGCCAAGTCGTACTTCATTGCTTCTCCCAAAAATTTCCCAACAGGCGAAAGAGACAAATTCCGTGTTGCATCGAGCCATCTATGCATATTTGATTGAACATTCCTACACCTCCCAATTTGGGAGGTAACATATTCGTTCGATAGACGCTCTACGTAATCCTTCCACTTGAATACCGTTTCTTCAGCTGCAATTCCCGTTAAACTGGTGTATCCTCCGCCACCCGTCCAGCCATCCAACCAATATTTGATTCGGAAGAAATATTCAGTGGATAACGCGCAAAAATAATCGTGGAGAAGAAATATGTATGTTGAGTAGAGAGGTATGATTCTATTTCGCCCATATAATCTAACTAGAGAATAAATTGAATCTAGGTTCCCCCCTCCTTCCAATTCGTCTAGAAAATTAGTATTTCCATTTCGATTAGTTGTTTCCTCAGGTATCTCTAAGGATGCTTTAAAATAGTTTGGAAAAATCTCAACGAAGTCGAAGTATCCGTCACTTGCTAACCTAAGTTTCTTGCCAGAGATTTTGGTAAACGGCCTATTTCTCCTCATTCCCGATGGAAAAAAGACTCTCTCGGAGTTGATCCTATTACTGACGTCAATAACTATTTTCCCACCAAGAAGAAAATTTGATTTCCTAATTCTCGAAAGGAAGCCGGTGAGTCGGTTTATTAATTGATTTCTAACTTGTGAATAAGCGTGTAGAACAGGAAAGCCTCCCTCATCTTCTCCATAATTTAATCCAGATATAGAGTTCCAAAACAACATCGTTTTTTCACGAGACGTAAACGAATACAAGTTGGAAAAGACTTCTTGCTCAGAGGGAAATGCCGATCCGTCCCTCCGGTGATCGGCTGAATCTGCGGATTCAGATGGCACTTTGTCAAAGGGGTACAATACTACGGGGCTTAATGAATTGTTTCCCAACCGTATTGCTTGTAACCGACCCAGATCTTGCTTGTCAAAGATTTCCCGGAGAAGCGACAAATCGAAAGTGTTTTGGTGGCAGTCACTTCCGTTTTTGTAAACTACCAATTTTTTATAGAATTTGAAAAACCTAACTAAATTTTGCAGATATCTACCCCCACGAACCACTTGAATCCCTTCAGTTTTCCCCTTGAATCTATCCCCGCCAAATAGTAGGAAATCCCTCCTCCTCATTATGCGTGCCTTCCAACTACCGGAAGGCAAGGGAATCGTGACATCATAACAAATTTCTTTTTCCTCCTTTGAGGAACCTGCAGAAATTGAAATATCTTTGTTTGAACCTAAGTAGTAGGGCTCCGGTATTTCTCTCTTCCCATCTCTTCCGACGGAGAAAAATCTATTGAATTGGAGAAAGCAATCGTAGGAGAAATTGCCATAATTTTCCGTCTGTTTCTTTCTTATCCCCTCACCTCCATCAATGACTTTTGTTAATACAAAACTTCTATCAATCGAATTTTTGTAACTCAGGCAATGCATAAAAATTGGTATCGCCAGCAACATCAGCATTTCCAGGGTGACGCCACTACCCTTCATTATTGAATGACGCAGATTACGTAGAAACAGTGAACTTAAAAATCACAAGTCAGATAATCTGATAAAAGGTTCAGCAGTGTAAGCTGGACTAACTACAAGTTCTTCGAGATAGTGGTTTTTCAATGATTCGGAGAAGTAGTTTAATGCATCGACTTCTAAGAAGTCCCAAACTTTAGATGAATGATCTCGGCCCCTTACTCCTCTTCCTTTTTCTACCACCTCTTTTACCATAGCTTCTTCCCCATATTAGTTCTGAGACTACTTATCTACCTATTTCCCATATTTATTATACTGAGAATTTCGAAAATTTCAAGATGGGATGGAGGAAATCTATCAGACGAGTCTGGTTATTTCCGTAAAGAGTTGCATCCGAAGCTGGAATGAAATTGGGAATTCTCAAATGTTATTGTCGAAGAGACCCGCATATATCCCACCCAACTCATTCTCCCTGCCTCAAGCGGGCGGAGCGGTAGTATTGAATTACTCAGATGGGCGAACGACGGGGATTGAACCCGCGCGTGATGGATCCACAATCCATTGCCTTGATCCACTTGGCTACGTCCGCCCCTTTTGCCACTTGCTTTTCCTCGTTAAGGGGCTCCCCGAATGTGAACGAGATCCATCCGTTAAGCTAGAGAGCTTATTTGATTGATACACATCCATATTAACTGCATGTATCTAACAAGACAACATAGAATCTGCAAAATGAGGAATGTACTCCCAACTCCTTCTACCCAAAAGATTGAAAGGTTACAAGAATTCAGCGAATCAAATTAGTAACTCTTCTCAATTAGCAAATCCCGGAAGGATATTCCAATTCTTCGTTCTTCCCAATTCGAGATGGGAAACTGATGACCGTGAGATTGTGACAGTCCGTTATCCTCTCCCCTTTTTGCTCCACCGTACGGACCTTCTCTTTTCACTGGATACCAAACTATATCTTCTGAAGTTGAAGGGTTTGGTATCCAGTTGTGCTGCGTAACCAGACGGATATTATCCGTTTATAGAAGGGGCTTCGACAGAGGCTAAGTCTAGGGGGAAGTTATGAGCGTTACGTTCATGCATGACTTCCATACCTAGGTTGGCACGGTTTATGATGTCAGCCCAGGTGTTTATAACGCGACCTTGGCTGTCAACCACGGATTGGTTGAAGTTAAAACCATTCAAGTTGAATGCCATAGTGCTGATGCCTAAGGCCGTGAACCAGATACCTACCACGGGCCAAGCAGCTAGGAAGAAGTGTAGAGAACGAGAATTGTTGAAGCTAGCATATTGGAAGATCAGACGACCAAAGTAGCCGTGAGCAGCTACGATGTTGTAAGTTTCTTCTTCTTGACCAAACTTATAACCTGCATTGGCAGACTCATTCTCAGTAGTTTCTCTAATCAAACTAGAAGTTACCAAAGAACCATGCATAGCACTGAATAGAGAGCCGCCGAATACGCCAGCTACACCCAACATGTGGAAAGGATGCATAAGGATGTTGTGCTCAGCCTGGAATACGATCATGAAGTTGAAAGTACCAGAAATGCCTAGAGGCATACCGTCAGAGAAACTTCCTTGACCAATTGGGTAGATCAGGAAGACGGCGGCAGCAGCTGCGACTGGAGCTGAATAAGCGACAGCAATCCAAGGACGCATACCTAAACGGAAGCTTAGTTCCCATTCGCGACCCATGTAGCAAGCTACACCAAGTAGGAAGTGAAGAACAATCAGTTCGTAGGGACCACCATTGTAAAGCCATTCATCGACGGAAGCTGCTTCCCAGATTGGGTAGAAGTGTAACCCAATAGCTGCAGAAGTAGGGATGATAGCGCCAGAGATAATGTTGTTACCGTATAGCAGAGAACCAGAAACGGGCTCGCGAATACCGTCAATATCTACGGGAGGAGCTGCGACAAAGGCAATGATGAATACAGAGGTTGCGGTTAGTAGGGTGGGAATCATCAAAACACCGAACCATCCGATGTAGAGACGGTTTTCGGTGCTGGTGATCCAGTCGCAGAAGCGACCCCATAGGCTTGCGCTTTCGCGTCGTTCTAAAGTTGCGGTCATGGGAATTTTTGGTTTTTGAAAAGGAATTAGTGATTCCCCAGGCTAGTAAGCCTGTTACTATGTAGCATATCACAAAAACCTATCCATGTCAACCAAAATTGATTGAGTCTCTAGAATTCTTGGATACAGAGGCTTTTTCCTCGTATCTCAAAATTTATTGTCACTTATTTTACAACCTGGATTCCCTAAAACAAGGGGAGGGGAGAAATGAAATTTCTTTCCTAGGTGATGCACGCCCCTAATCAATTTTGGTCTCTAAGAAACTAATTCTGCGTCAAGCCTTTTCATGGACGAAGCACTCCGCAGCTTCCCATCGGCCAACGTATTGTAAATATTGGAATAATTGACGAACTAAGGAGGAAATTGACGAACTGAGGAGGAAGTAGTCGTCAACCCCTCATTCAGCCATCTCTGCGTAGTGTTTCTCGATTCCCCGATACTTGCGCCCCGATTCCAATCCACAACGAAAAGATTGTGGATTGGAACTAATCTCATCTAAGCAGAACTAGCGGAAGTGGGCAAAAGCTTTGTTAGCTTCCGCAACTTTATGAGTCTCCTCCTTCTTCCGTATGGCACTCCCAGAATTTCTGGCGGCATCCATCAATTCATCACTCGATCTTAAAGCCATACTTCGACCTGAGCGTTTTCGACACGCGATCAATGACCACCGGATGGCCGAAGCTTTTCCTTTTGCAGGTACTACTTCAACGGGAACTCGATAAGTTGATCCACCCACACGTTTGGTTTCTGTGACTACATCGGGAGTTACCCCACGCACTGCCTGTCGCAGAACAGACAGTGGGTTCCTATTTGTCTTTTATCTAATCCGCTTCATAGCCTGATAAAAAATCTGATAAGCTAGTGATTTTTTGCCGTTTCTTAGGATACGATCAACTAGCATGTTTGCCAATCGATTGCGATAAATTGGATCCGATTCGATATTTTTAATTTCGTTCGCTACACTGCTCCGATGTACCACAAGTTTACAACTACGTCAGACTTCAACCAATTTTTTTTTTTCTTGTCTCTCCTCTCTCCGCGGTGTTTTAAGCTACTATTTTGGCTTCTTCACTCCATATTGTAGAGTGGATCCACCGGTTAGTGGGGGATCTCCCTCCAAACTGCACGTGCGACTTTCGTCGAATACAGCTTTCCATATGATTGGGTAATAACTACGGTTTCCAACCAATTTTTTTTCTTTCATCACGTAAATCATATTTACTCATTGCACATCGAGCATCCGTCTCCCTCTCTTCCGCGGAGGAAGAAGAAATAGGCATGGAAAGGAAAAATCTTGCAATTCAGTTATCTCACCAGTAATGTCCGTAGGTTTCCCGATCCAATCGGTAGATGTAGGCAAAGTCTCCATCGAATATCCGTAGTCTTAACCCGAACCTGTTCCGGAAGGAAAAGACTTTTTTTCTCAGGTGGGAGTCCGGGTAAAACTCAATTTAACCTACTGAAGTAAAACACCTTAGACACCAAGTTGTTTCACACAAATAGACGGGCAATAGTCAATCTTTGCAGTAGCAGGCTTCGGTCCCCTGGCAATGTTGGGTCGGCTACACATTTAACATATCAGAACAACTGATACGGAATCGTTGCGATGATACGAGTTGCGACAATGCTCTGCGACGCACTGGAACGCCCTTTTTTACGATCTTTCACTCCTACAGCATCTAAGGCTCCTCTAACGATGTGATACCTGACGCCGGGTAGGTCTTTGACCCTTCCGCCTCTTACGAGGACCACCGAATGTTCCTGCAAATTGTGGCCAATACCTGGTATGTAAGCCGTTACCTCAAATTTGGAGGTTAATCGAACCCTGGCGACTTTACGTAGGGCAGAGTTGGGTTTTTTCGGTGTAGTTGTGAAATAGTCGACAGCTATAACGTCGCTATACAAAACCGTACGTGAGATTCCCATCTCATACGGCTCCTCGTCATTCAATTATTGTTGGGGGGGGGGAGAACTATTCTCAATCGATTCCGACTACAAGTACAAAAATCAATTTACGAAAAGAAATCTTCTCCTTTTTCCTCGCAAATTCATTTTCAAAGTTTCGCCGTTGCGCCCCGCCAATTTGCCGGATTGCAAAGAAGCGACGCAGATGGAGAAATAAAAAATCTCCCAAATTGATGTGTGGGTTTACCGATACAACGAGTTTCCAGCCTTTGCGTCAGTAATATGAGGCGGATTGAATATGGAGGAGATTGACGAGTCGGTATTAGCTTATCCACATGATTAATCATTTTCCGAGAAGGAATTCATTTTTAAATGGAGGCAGTTTCAATATCTCACTCTCGTTCTTCATTTCGTTCCGACGAGGCTACCTGAGGAGGATTCGGCAACCTAACGAACTACCCAATAAGTAGGTGAACTAAACTGTGGATCCATATAAAATGGGAAGGATCTGATGACTATTTGTAGTTTACCATCGATG